GCTAACGTAGCTTAATATAAAGCATAGCACTGAAGATGCTAAGATGAGCCCTAAAAAGCTCCGTGTGCACAAAGGCTTGGTCCTGACTTTACCATCAGCTCTAACTCGATTTACACATGCAAGTCTCCGCAATCCCGTGAGGATGCCCTCAATCCCCCGCCCGGGGACGAGGAGCAGGCATCAGGCACAACCTGTTTAGCCCAAGACGCCTTGCCACGCCACACCCCCAAGGGAACTCAGCAGTGATAAACATTAAGCCATAAGTGAAAGCTTGACTTAGTCAGAGTTAAAAGGGCCGGTAAAACTCGTGCCAGCCACCGCGGTTATACGAGAGGCCCCAGTTGATGGACACGGCGTAAAGGGTGGTTAAGGTAAGTCAAAAATAAAGCCAAAGGGCCTCTTGGCTGTCATACGCCCCTGAGCGTCCGAAGCCCAAACACGAAAGTAGCTTTAACACCAACCCACCTGACCCCACGAAAGCTAAGAAACAAACTAGGATTAGATACCCCACTATGCTTAGCTGTAAACTCAGATGTTGTCTCACAACAAACATCCGCCAGGGTACTACGAGCGTCAGCTTAAAACCCAAAGGACTTGGCGGTGCCTTAGACCCCCCTAGAGGAGCCTGTTCTAGAACCGATAACCCCCGTTAAACCTCACCACTTCTGGTCATCCCCGCCTATATACCGCCGTCGTCAGCTTACCCTGTGAAGGACTAACAGTAAGCAAAAAGGGTACAACCCAAAACGTCAGGTCGAGGTGTAGCGAACGAAGTGGGAAGAAATGGGCTACATTTTCTAACACAGAATAACACGAACAGCACCATGAAACCTGGTGTTTAAAGGAGGATTTAGTAGTAAAAAGGAAATAGAGCGTCCTTTTGAACCCGGCTCTGAGGCGCGTACACACCGCCCGTCACTCTCCCCGCCTAACAGCGACAAATGTCCATAACACAAAAGCACAACCAAGGGGAGGCAAGTCGTAACATGGTAAGTGTACCGGAAGGTGCACTTGGATCAAATCAGGGTGTGGCTGAGATAGTTAAGCATCTCCCTTACACCGAGAAGACATCCATGCAAGTTGGATCACCCTGAGCTAAACAGCTAGCTTAATTACCCAAATAATATAATAACATAAATAACACAACATAAACCCAAACCAATAAACCAAACCATTTTTCCACTTTAGTACGGGAGACGGAAAAAGTTCCACTAAGCAATAGAAAAAGTACCGCAAGGGAAAGCTGAAAGAGCAATGAAACAAATCATACCTAGCACAAAAAAGCAGAGATTAAACCTCGTACCTTTTGCATCATGATTTAGCAAGAACACCTCAAGCAAAGAGACCTTTAGTTTGAAACCCCGAAACCAAGTGAGCTACCCCGGGACAGCCTGCATGGGCCAACCCGTCTCTGTGGCAAAAGAGTGGGAAGAGCCCCGGGTAGAGGTGACAGACCTACCGAACTTGGTGATAGCTGGTTGCCTGAGAAACGAATAGAAGTTCAGCCTCGTGCCCCCTTTAATCAAAAAAGTAACATCTAACCTAGAACAAAAGATAAGCACGAGAGTTAGTTAAAGGGGGTACAGCCCCTTTAACCAAGGACACAACTTTACCAGGAGGATAGGGATTATAATTACAAAGACCCGTCGTCTCAGTGGGCCTAAAAGCAGCCATCTTAATAGAAAGCGTTAAAGCTCAAACGACATAAAATTTATTATTTCAATAAAAAATCCCATTCCCCTACAACTATCAGGCCGCTCCATGCACACCATGGAAGAGACTATGCTAAAATGAGTAACAAGAGAATATATTTCTCTCCCAGCACAAGTGTATGCCAGATCGGATAAGCCACTGGTAATCAACGAACCCAAAAAAAGAGGGTAATATGAACAACAAAACAAAGCAAGAAAACCTCATACCACAAAATCGTTAACCCCACACTGGAGTGCATATAAGGAAAGACTAAAAGAGAAGGAAGGAACTCGGCAAACACAAGCCTCGCCTGTTTACCAAAAACATCGCCTCCTGCAAACCACTAAGTATAGGAGGTCCAGCCTGCCCAGTGACCACAAGTTTAACGGCCGCGGTATTTTGACCGTGCAAAGGTAGCGCAATCACTTGTCTTTTAAATGAAGACCTGTATGAATGGCCAAACGAGGGCTTAACTGTCTCCCATCTCAAGTCAGTGAAATTGATCTGCCCGTGCAGAAGCGGACATAAAAATACAAGACGAGAAGACCCTTTGGAGCTTAAGGTACAAATCCAACCGCGTTAAACAGCTTACCCAATAAGCCCCAAACCTAGCGAAAAATGGAATTTTACCTTCGGTTGGGGCGACCACGGAGAAAAAATTATCCTCCGAGTGGACCGGGTTAATTTAACCTAAAACTAAGAGAGACATCTCTAAGTCACAGAACATCTGACCAATAATGATCCGGCCATATGGCCGATCAACGGACCAAGTTACCCTAGGGATAACAGCGCAATCCTCTCCCAGAGTCCATATCGACGAGGGGGTTTACGACCTCGATGTTGGATCAGGACATCCTAATGGTGCAGCCGCTATTAAGGGTTCGTTTGTTCAACGATTAAAGTCCTACGTGATCTGAGTTCAGACCGGAGCAATCCAGGTCAGTTTCTATCTGTAACGTCACTTTTCCTAGTACGAAAGGACCGGAAAAGAGAGGCCCATGCCAAAAGTACGCCTCACCCCTAATTAATGAAAACAACTTAACTAAATAAATGGAGGACCTATAAATAGGCCAAGATAAAGCCACACTAAGATGGCAGAGCATGGTAATTGCAAAAGGCCTAAGCCCTTTCAGCCAGAGGTTCAAATCCTCTTCTTAGTTTATGCTAAACACTCTCTTAACCCATCTAATCAACCCCCTCGCATACATCGTCCCCGTCCTATTGGCCGTAGCTTTTCTAACACTAATTGAACGAAAAGTATTAGGGTATATACAACTACGAAAAGGCCCAAACATCGTTGGACCCTACGGACTGCTTCAACCAATCGCAGATGGTGTAAAACTTTTTATTAAAGAGCCAATCCGCCCATCCACATCATCTCCATTTCTATTTTTAGCAACCCCAATACTTGCCCTAACCTTAGCCATAACATTATGAGCACCAATGCCCATACCATATCCAGTCACAGACCTAAACCTAGGCATTCTATTTATTCTAGCCCTATCAAGCCTTGCCGTATACTCAATTCTAGGATCAGGTTGAGCCTCAAATTCAAAATACGCACTAATTGGCGCCCTTCGAGCCGTAGCCCAAACCATTTCTTACGAAGTAAGCCTGGGGCTCATTCTCTTATCTACTATTATCTTTACAGGGGGCTACACACTGCAAATATTTAACACAACCCAAGAAGGAATCTGACTCCTAATCCCCGCCTGACCACTAGCCGCAATATGATATATTTCCACCCTCGCAGAAACAAACCGCGCACCCTTCGACTTAACCGAAGGTGAATCCGAACTAGTCTCAGGGTTTAATGTAGAATATGCCGGAGGACCTTTTGCCCTCTTTTTTCTCGCCGAATACGCTAATATCCTATTAATAAACACCTTATCAGCAATTCTATTCCTCGGAGCATCACACCTGCCAACAATACCAGAACTAACGACAATTAACCTAATATTTAAAGCCGCCCTGCTCTCCATAGTATTCTTATGAGTACGAGCCTCCTACCCACGATTTCGATATGATCAACTTATGCATTTAGTATGAAAAAACTTCCTACCCCTAACTCTCGCCCTAGTATTATGACACACCGCCCTGCCAATCGCATTTGCAGGTCTCCCCCCACAATTATAGTGGCCACAGGAACCGTGCCTGAATGCCCAAGGACCACTTTGATAGAGTGGCTTATGAGGGTTAAAGCCCCTCCAGTTCCTAGAAAGAAGGGAGTCGAACCCATACTCAGGAGATCAAAACTCCTGGTGCTTCCACTACACCACTTTCTATGATAAGGTCAGCTAATCAAGCTTTCGGGCCCATACCCCGAACATGACGGTTAAAATCCCTCCCCTATCAATGAACCCCTACGTATTAGTTATCCTCTTGTCCAGCCTAGGACTAGGAACTACACTAACCTTTGCCAGCTCCCACTGACTCCTAGCTTGAATAGGCTTAGAAATTAACACCCTAGCAATTACCCCCCTGATAGCACAACAGCACCACCCCCGAGCAGTAGAAGCAACAACCAAATATTTCCTCACACAAGCAACAGCAGCAGCAATAATCCTATTTGCATCCACAACAAATGCATGAATAACCGGAGAATGAAATATCAATGATCTCTCCCACCCCCTCGCCTCAACAATAGTAATCACAGCCCTAGCATTAAAAATTGGACTAGCACCAGTACATTTTTGACTACCAGAAGTTCTTCAAGGTCTTGACCTCATAACAGGCCTAATTTTATCCACATGACAAAAACTAGCACCATTTGCACTAATTATTCAAGTAGGCCCTACCATCGACCCCATCCTGCTTACATCCCTGGGCCTCCTGTCAACGCTTGCGGGCGGCTGAGGCGGCCTAAACCAAACCCAACTACGAAAGATCCTCGCCTATTCCTCAATCGCACACATGGGCTGAATAATTATCATTTTACAATTCGCACCCCAACTAACCCTACTAGCACTAGGAACATATATCCTTATAACATCCACAGCATTCCTATCCCTAAAAACATCATCAGCCACAAAAATTAGTACACTATCAATAATATGATCAAAAAGCCCCATCCTAACAGCAACAACTGCCCTTGCCCTGCTCTCACTAGGAGGACTCCCCCCTCTTACAGGGTTTATACCAAAATGGTTAATTATACAAGAACTTACAGCACAAGAACTGCCCCTCACCGCAACTATCATAGCCCTTGCCGCACTATTAAGCCTATACTTCTACCTCCGCCTTTGCTACGCAATAACCTTAACCATCTCCCCAAGCACAACCACCACAACAATCCCCTGACGAACCCAAAACACCCAATCAACACTCACCCTGGCCCTATTTACTATAACAACCCTAGGGCTACTTCCAATCACCCCCACAATTCTATCCCTAGTTACCTAGAGACTTAGGATAAACTAAGACCAAGAGCCTTCAAAGCTCTAAGCAGGAGTGAAAATCTCCTAGTCTCTGATTAAGACTTGCGGGACTCTATCCCACATCTTCTGAATGCAACCCAGACACTTTAATTAAGCTAAAGCCTTCCTAGATGAGAAGGCCTCGATCCTACAAACTCTTAGTTAACAGCTAAGCGCCCAAACCAGCGAGCATTCATCTACTTTCCCGCCGTTAGCCTAGTAAGGCGGGAAAGCCCCGGCAGACGTTAATCTACGACTTTAGATTTGCAATCTAATATGTTATACACCACGGAGCTTGATAGGAAGAGGACTTAAACCTCTATCTTTGGGGCTACAACCCACCACCTGACTTCGGCCATCCTACCTGTGGCAATCACGCGCTGATTCTTCTCTACTAACCACAAAGACATTGGCACCCTTTACCTTGTATTCGGTGCCTGAGCCGGAATAGTTGGAACTGCTCTTAGCCTTTTAATTCGGGCTGAGCTTAGCCAACCCGGATCCCTGCTTGGCGACGACCAGATTTACAACGTCATTGTTACCGCCCACGCCTTTGTAATAATCTTCTTTATAGTAATGCCAATCCTCATTGGCGGATTTGGCAACTGACTTATTCCCCTCATGATTGGGGCCCCAGACATGGCATTCCCGCGAATGAATAATATGAGCTTCTGACTCCTGCCTCCCTCCTTCCTTCTCCTTTTAGCCTCATCTGGCGTAGAAGCCGGGGCCGGAACAGGGTGAACTGTCTACCCTCCACTAGCGGGCAACCTCGCACATGCCGGCGCATCCGTAGACCTAACAATCTTCTCCCTTCATTTAGCCGGTGTATCCTCAATTCTTGGAGCAATTAACTTTATTACTACAACCATTAACATGAAACCCCCAGCCATCTCTCAATACCAAACACCCCTATTTATTTGAGCAGTGCTTATTACAGCAGTCCTTCTCTTGTTGTCTCTGCCAGTCTTAGCTGCCGGTATTACAATACTACTAACAGACCGAAACCTAAACACAACATTCTTCGACCCCGCAGGCGGAGGAGACCCAATCCTTTATCAACACTTGTTCTGATTCTTTGGCCACCCAGAAGTCTATATTCTCATTTTGCCAGGATTTGGCATTATTTCTCACGTTGTAGCCTACTATGCAGGCAAAAAGGAACCGTTTGGATACATGGGAATGGTCTGAGCTATGATGGCCATCGGACTCCTAGGGTTCATCGTCTGAGCTCACCATATGTTCACAGTAGGGATGGACGTAGATACCCGTGCATACTTCACATCCGCCACAATAATCATTGCCATTCCCACGGGCGTAAAAGTCTTCAGCTGATTAGCAACACTTCACGGAGGCTCAATTAAATGAGAAACCCCCATACTATGAGCCCTCGGCTTTATCTTCCTCTTTACAGTGGGAGGACTAACAGGAATTGTACTCGCCAACTCCTCAATTGACATTGTCCTCCATGACACCTATTATGTAGTTGCACATTTCCACTATGTCCTATCAATGGGTGCTGTCTTCGCCATTATAGCAGGCTTCGTACACTGATTCCCCCTGTTTACAGGCTACACCCTTCATAACACCTGAACCAAAATTCATTTTGGGGTTATATTTGTAGGTGTCAACCTTACATTCTTCCCTCAACATTTCCTTGGTCTGGCGGGAATGCCACGACGATACTCAGACTACCCAGATGCCTACACCCTCTGAAACACAGTCTCTTCAATTGGGTCTATAATCTCTCTTGTTGCCGTAATTATGTTCCTATTTATCCTCTGAGAGGCCTTCGCCGCTAAACGAGAAGTCCTATCTGTAGAATTAACCACAACAAATGCGGAGTGGCTCCATGGATGCCCCCCACCCTACCACACATTCGAAGAACCAGCATTTGTCCGAGTTCAATCAAATTAAAACGAGGAAGGGAGGAATTGAACCCCCATGTGCTGGTTTCAAGCCAGCCGCATAACCACTCTGCCACTTCCTTCTAAGACATTAGTAAATTCGTAAATTACATCACTTTGTCAAGGTGAAATCGTAGGTTAAACTCCTGCATGTCTTAAGCTTTAAGCTTAATGGCACATCCCACACAATTAGGATTCCAAGACGCGGCATCACCCGTAATAGAAGAACTTCTTCACTTCCACGACCACGCCCTAATAATTGTATTTTTAATCAGCACTCTAGTACTTTATATTATTGTCGCCATAGTCTCCACAAAACTCACTAACAAATATATTTTAGACTCCCAAGAGATTGAAATCGTATGGACAGTTTTACCAGCCGTAATCCTTGTCCTAATTGCCCTTCCCTCCCTACGAATTCTTTACCTTATAGACGAGATTAATGACCCCCACCTAACAATCAAAGCCATAGGACATCAATGATATTGAAGCTACGAGTATACCGACTACGAAGACCTAGGCTTTGACTCCTACATAATCCCAACTCAGGATTTAACCCCCGGCCAATTCCGCCTTCTTGAGACAGATCACCGAATAGTTGTCCCAATAGAATCCCCAATCCGAGTGCTTGTATCAGCTGAAGACGTCCTTCACTCTTGAGCTGTCCCAGCTCTAGGTATTAAACTGGACGGAGTTCCAGGCCGTCTAAACCAAACTGCCTTCATCGCCTCTCGCCCAGGAGTGTTTTACGGACAGTGTTCTGAAATCTGCGGAGCTAACCACAGCTTCATGCCCATTGTAGTTGAAGCAGTCCCACTCGAACACTTTGAAAACTGATCCTCACTTATACTAGAAGACGCCTCACTAGGAAGCTAAACATGGGCTACAGCGTTGGCCTTTTAAGCCAAAGATTGGTGCCTCCCAACCACCTCTAGTGAAATGCCCCAACTAAACCCCGCCCCTTGATTTGCAATTTTAGTATTCTCGTGATTTATTTTCCTCACTGTTATTCCCACAAAAGTTCTAAACCACCTCTCCCCAAATGAGCCCACCCCTCTAAGTGCTGAAAAACACAAAACCGAACCCTGAGACTGACCATGACAATAAGCTTCTTCGACCAGTTTGCAAGCCCATCATACCTGGGAATTCCCCTAATTGCCGTTGCAATTGCTCTCCCCTGAGTGCTCTATCCAACCCCCTCCTCACGATGAGTTAATAACCGACTAGTTACTCTCCAAGGGTGGTTGATTAACCGCTTTACAAATCAACTAATACTCCCATTAAACGTAGGCGGCCACAAATGAGCCCTCCTACTAGCCTCCCTAATAGTATTTTTAATTACAATTAACATGCTCGGTCTACTGCCCTACACTTTTACCCCCACCACACAACTATCACTTAACATAGGATTTGCAGTACCCCTATGACTCGCCACCGTAATTATCGGAATGCGCAACCAACCAACAGTTGCCCTAGGCCATCTACTACCAGAAGGAACCCCCATTCCTCTAATCCCCGTGTTAATTATTATCGAAACAATTAGCTTATTTATCCGCCCACTAGCCCTAGGCGTTCGACTGACAGCTAACCTGACCGCAGGCCACCTATTAATTCAACTGATTGCCACTGCCGTCTTCGTCTTACTCCCAACAATACCCACAGTAGCAATTTTAACAGCAACCGTCCTATTCCTCCTAACTCTCCTAGAAGTCGCAGTAGCAATAATTCAAGCATACGTATTTGTGCTTCTACTAAGTCTGTACCTACAAGAGAACGTTTAATGGCCCACCAAGCACATGCGTATCATATGGTTGATCCAAGCCCATGACCACTAACCGGCGCAGTCGGAGCCCTATTAATGACATCCGGCCTAGCAATCTGGTTCCACTTTCACTCAACCACACTAATAACCCTTGGGGTAATCCTTCTGCTTCTCACAATATATCAATGATGACGAGACATCATCCGCGAAGGGACCTTTCAAGGCCACCACACACCGCCAGTACAAAAAGGCCTGCGATTCGGTATAATTCTCTTTATTACATCTGAAGTATTCTTCTTTTTAGGGTTTTTCTGAGCCTTCTACCACTCAAGCCTGGCACCTACACCCGAGCTAGGGGGCTGCTGACCACCCACAGGAATTACACCACTAGACCCCTTCGAAGTCCCACTACTCAACACAGCAGTCCTACTGGCATCTGGGGTAACAGTCACATGAGCTCACCACAGCCTAATAGAAGGCGAGCGCAAACAAGCTATCCAATCCCTCGCACTGACTATCCTGCTAGGACTTTACTTCACAGCCCTACAAGCCATAGAGTACTACGAAGCACCCTTCACAATCGCAGACGGAGTCTATGGCTCAACATTCTTTGTAGCCACGGGCTTCCACGGACTACACGTCATTATTGGGTCCACCTTCCTGGCTGTCTGCTTACTTCGTCAAGTTCAATACCACTTTACATCCGAACACCACTTCGGCTTTGAAGCCGCCGCATGATACTGACATTTCGTTGACGTAGTCTGACTATTCCTCTACGTATCGATCTACTGATGAGGCTCATATCTTTCTAGTATTCAATGTTAGTACGAGTGACTTCCAATCACCTGGTCTTGGTTAAACCCCAAGGAAAGATAATGAACTTAATTACTACCATCTTATTAATTACAACAGCCCTATCCCTAATCTTAGCAGTAGTATCCTTTTGACTCCCACAAATAAACCCAGACGCAGAAAAGCTTTCACCTTACGAGTGTGGCTTCGACCCACTTGGATCAGCCCGCCTGCCCTTCTCAATCCGGTTCTTCTTAGTCGCAATCCTGTTCCTATTATTTGACTTAGAAATCGCCCTCCTCCTCCCATTACCCTGAGGAGACCAACTTCATAACCCAGTCGAAACCCTTCTTTGAGCCTCAATTGTCCTAATCCTGCTAACCCTAGGCCTAGTCTATGAATGAACTCAAGGGGGTCTAGAATGAGCAGAATAGGGGGTTAGTCCAATGTAAGACCTCTGATTTCGGCTCAGAAAACCGTGGTTTAATTCCACGACCCCCTTATGACACCCGTACACTTTAGCTTTAGCTCAGCCTTCATACTAGGACTCATGGGCCTAACATTCCACCGCACCCACCTGCTTTCCGCACTATTATGCCTAGAGGGAATAATATTATCTTTATTCATTGCATTAGCCCTTTGAGCCCTACAATTTGAAACAACTGGATTTTCAGCAGCTCCCATGCTATTACTAACCTTCTCCGCTTGTGAAGCCAGTGCAGGATTGGCACTTTTAGTTGCCACAGCCCGAACCCATGGAACTGACCACCTACAAAACCTTAACCTCCTACAATGTTAAAAGTATTAATCCCTACAATCATGTTATTCCCAACAATCTGGTTATCATCACCTAAATGATTATGAACTACCACAACCGCACACAGCCTTCTAATTGCCCTCACTAGCTTACTGTGATTAAACTGAACGTCAGAAACCGGCTGATCCGCCTCCAACCAGTACCTCGCAACAGACCCACTATCCACCCCCCTACTAGTCCTCACATGCTGACTCCTTCCATTAATAATTCTAGCCAGCCAAAACCACATTAACCCAGAACCAATTACTCGCCAACGACTATACATTACACTTCTGGCATCCCTACAGACATTCCTAATTATAGCCTTCGGCGCAACAGAAATCATTATATTCTATATCATGTTTGAAGCTACCCTAATCCCAACCCTAATTATTATCACCCGGTGGGGAAACCAAACCGAACGCCTAAACGCGGGAACATATTTTTTATTCTATACACTTGCAGGGTCACTACCCCTCCTAGTTGCCCTCCTCCTTCTACAACAATCAACAGGGACCCTATCAATGCTAGTCCTACAATACTCACAACCTTTAACCCTAAACACCTGAGGACACAAGATCTGATGAGCCGGATGCTTACTAGCATTCCTAGTTAAAATACCACTATATGGGGTTCACCTTTGACTCCCCAAAGCCCACGTTGAAGCCCCTGTAGCAGGATCCATGGTCCTAGCCGCAGTTCTACTAAAACTAGGAGGCTATGGAATGATACGAATAATGGCCATACTAGACCCACTTTCTAAAGAACTGGCCTACCCATTCATTATCCTGGCCTTATGGGGCATTATCATAACAGGATCAATCTGCTTACGACAGACAGACTTAAAATCCCTAATTGCTTATTCATCTGTTAGCCACATAGGCCTGGTCGCAGGAGGCATCCTAATCCAAACCCCATGGGGCTTCACAGGCGCAATCATTCTAATAATTGCCCACGGGTTAGTGTCTTCCGCACTGTTCTGCTTGGCCAACACCGCATATGAACGAACCCACAGCCGAACTATAATCCTTGCCCGAGGCCTACAAATAATCTTCCCATTAACCACAGTCTGATGATTCACTGCTAACCTAGCTAATTTAGCACTACCCCCACTCCCAAACCTCATAGGAGAACTGACCATCATCACCTCCCTATTTAACTGATCCCCGTGAACAATTATTTTAACTGGAACCGGAACACTAATTACAGCAGGCTACTCCCTATACTTATTCTTAATGACCCAGCGAGGCCCAACACCAGCCCACATCATAGGACTTTCTCCATTTCACACACGAGAACATCTACTAATGACACTACACCTGCTCCCTGTCATTCTCCTGATTATCAAGCCAGAACTCATATGAGGCTGATGCTACTAGTAAGTATAGTTTAACTAAAAATATCAGATTGTGATTCTAAAGATAGGGGTTAAAATCCCCTTACTCACCGAGGAAAGCCCCGAGGCAATAAGTACTGCTAATCCTTATAACCCACGGTTAAACTCCGTGGTTTCCTCGCGCTTCTAAAGGATAACAGCTCATCCGTTGGTCTTAGGAACCAAAAACTCTTGGTGCAAATCCAAGTAGAAGCTATGCACCCAACAACCCTAACCTTATCATCCTCCCTAATCCTAGTAATCGCCATCCTCATCTACCCCCTATTAACAACACTAAATCCAAAGCCCCAAGACCCGAAATGAGCAATTACACATGTTAAAACCGCCGTAAGTACCGCATTCCTAGTCAGCCTCCTACCCCTCATAATCTTTCTAGACCAGGGAGCCGAAACCATTGTTACCAACTGACACTGAATAAACACCACACTCTTTGACATCAACATCAGCTTTAAATTTGACCACTACTCCTTAATCTTTACCCCCATTGCCCTCTACGTAACCTGATCAATTCTAGAGTTTGCATCCTGATATATACACTCTGACCCCTACATAAACCGATTCTTCAAATACTTACTCCTATTCCTGGTAGCCATAATCATTCTAGTTACAGCCAACAACATATTCCAACTCTTTATTGGCTGAGAGGGCGTAGGAATTATATCCTTCCTCCTCATCGGCTGATGATATGGCCGAACAGACGCCAACACAGCAGCCCTGCAAGCCGTCCTCTACAACCGAGTAGGTGACATTGGGCTAATCATAAGCATAGCCTGGCTCGCCATAAACCTAAACTCATGAGAAATCCAACAAATCTTTTTCCTCTCTAAAAACTTTGACATAACTCTTCCCCTCATTGGCTTAATCCTAGCCGCAACCGGAAAATCAGCCCAATTCGGGCTCCATCCATGACTTCCTTCCGCCATGGAAGGTCCTACCCCAGTCTCTGCCCTACTTCACTCCAGTACTATAGTCGTGGCCGGAATCTTCCTACTCATCCGTCTACACCCACTTATGGAAGACAACAAATTAGCACTGACAATCTGTCTCTGCCTAGGGGCCCTAACCACCCTATTCACAGCTGCTTGCGCCTTAACCCAAAATGACATCAAAAAAATCGTCGCTTTCTCTACATCCAGTCAATTAGGACTAATAATAGTCACAATTGGGTTAAATCAGCCCCAGCTAGCATTTCTGCATATCTGCACACACGCCTTTTTTAAAGCAATATTATTCTTATGTTCAGGATCAATTATTCATAGCCTAAACGACGAGCAAGACATTCGAAAAATGGGAGGCCTCCAAAACTTAATACCCCATACATCAACCTGCTTAACGATTGGAAGTTTAGCACTCACAGGCACCCCCTTCCTGGCCGGCTTCTTCTCAAAAGACGCTATCATCGAAGCCCTAAATACCTCTCACCTAAACGCCTGAGCCCTAATCCTCACACTAATTGCCACTTCATTCACCGCAGTATATAGCTTCCGAGTAGTATTCTTCGTAACCATGGGAACCCCTCGGTTTCTCCCCCTCTCACCAATTAATGAAAACACCCCATCAGTAATTAATCCAATCAAACGACTAGCCTGAGGGAGCATCATCGCAGGACTCATCATTACATCAAACTTTCTCCCATCAAAAACACCAATCATAACAATACCAACTACCCTTAAACTCGCCGCCCTACTAGTAACCATTATTGGACTTCTTACAGCTATTGAATTAACCGCATTAACCAACAAACAATTCAAAACAAAATCCACAACTCCCCTACACCACTTTTCAAACATACTAGGATACTTCCCAGCAATCGTCCACCGATCAGCCCCAAAACTCAACCTGATCCTAGGCCAATCAGTCGCCACACAACTCGTAGACCAAACATGGTTCGAGGCAGCAGGCCCAAAAGGAATCTCCTCTCTACAGGTGAAAATGGCTAAAAATGTAAGCGATATACAACAAGGAATAATTAAAACCTACCTAACAATTTTCCTCCTATCTTCAGCCGTTGCAATCCTCCTGGCTATAATTTAAACAGCCCGAAGAGAACCCCGACTCAGCCCACGCGTTAATTCTAACACAACAAATAGAGTTAAAAGCAACACTCACGCACAAATAACCAACATACCCCCGCCTGAAGAATACATCACAGCTACTCCACTCACATCCCCCCGCAATATAGAAAACTCCTTCAAACCATCAACAACGACCCAAGACCCCTCATATCATCCCTCACAAAACAAATTAATTATTAAACCCACACCAAGCAAATAAACCAAAACATACCCAAACACAGACCGATCTCCCCAAGCCTCAGGAAAAGGCTCAGCAGCTAAAGCTGCCGAATAAGCAAAGACAACAAGCATCCCACCCAGATAAATTAAAAAAAGAACTAATGATAAAAAAGACCCCCCATGACCAATTAACACACCACACCCAACCCCCGCTGCCACTACTAAACCAAGAGCAGCAAAATAAGGCGCAGGATTCGAAGCCACAGCAACCAACCCAACAACCAAAGCTATTAACAGTAAAGACACAAGATAAGTCATAATTCCTACTCGGATTCTAACCGAGACCAGTGACTTGAAGAACCACCGTTGTTATTCAACTATAAGAACCCCCTAATGGCAAGCCTACGAAAAACACACCCCCTAATTAAAATCGCTAACGACGCATTAGTTGATCTACCAGCCCCTTCAAACATCTCAGTATGATGAAACTTTGGCTCTCTCCTAGGGCTATGTCTCATCACCCAAATCCTCACAGGATTATTCTTAGCCATGCACTACACATCAGACATCTCCACTGCTTTCTCCTCCGTGGCCCACATCTGCCGAGACGTCAACTACGGATGACTTATCCGCAATATTCACGCCAACGGAGCATCATTCTTCTTTATTTGCATCTACATACATATCGCCCGAGGACTATACTACGGATCGTATCTCTACAAAGAAACATGAAATATTGGAGTAATCCTCCTACTACTAGTCATAATAACAGCATTCGTCGGCTATGTGCTTCCATGAGGACAAATATCCTTCTGAGGTGCAACAGTAATTACCAACTTATTATCCGCCGTCCCCTACGTAGGGGACATCTTAGTTCAATGGATCTGAGGGGGCTTCTCAGTAGACAATGCAACCCTGACACGATTCTTCGCCTTCCACTTCCTATTCCCATTTGCCATCGCCGCAGCAACCGTATTGCACCTACTCTTTCTGCACGAAACAGGATCAAATAACCCCGTAGGCTTAAACTCCGACGCAGACAAAATCTCATTCCACCCCTACTTCTCATATAAAGATTTACTTGGGTTCGCAGTCATACTATTAGCCCTCACATCACTAGCCTTATTCTCCCCAAACCTGTTAGGAGACCCAGAAAATTTCACCCCAGCAAACCCACTAGTCACACCCCCACACATCAAGCCTGAATGATACTTCCTATTCGCCTACGCCATTTTACGCTCAATTCCCAATAAACTAGGAGGTGTCCTCGCACTACTATTCTCCATCCTAGTATTAATAGTAGTACCAATCCTACACACATCCAAACAACGAGGACTAACATTTCGACCAATCACCCAATTCCTGTTTTGGACCCTTGTTGCAGACATGCTAATCTTAACATGAATTGGAGGAATGCCAGTAGAACACCCATTTATTATTATTGGACAACTAGCATCCATCCTTTACTTTGCCCTATTCCTAGTCCTTATCCCCCTAGCAGGCTGACTAGAAAACAAAGCATTAAACTGAGCCTGCCCTAGTAGCTTAGCCTAAAAGCATCGGTCTTGTAATCCGAAGATCGGAGGTTAAAATCCCCCCTAGTGCCAGAAAAAGGAGATTCTAACTCCCACCACTGGCTCCCAAAGCCAGAATTCTAAACTAAACTATTTTCTGTTATACCCTTATGGTATAGTACATATTATGCATAATTTTACATTAATGGTTTAGTACATATATGTATAATCCCCTATCATCTATTTTAACCATAAAGCATGTAATTAATATTAAGGGGTACATAATACATTTTAAATATTTATTCAACATAAACCTAAATAAGAGCATACAGGATATATCCCCATAAAATTGATCTCACCATTTTCCTTGCAAACTCAACCCACATCTATTTAGGAAATATTAATGTAGTAAGAAACCACCAACCAGTTTATATAAAAACACACTATTAATGATAGGGTCAGGGACAATAATTGTGAGGGTAACACTTAGTGAACTATTACTGGCATCTGGTTCCTATTTCAGGAACATAACTGTAAAATTCCACCCACAGATAATTATACTGGCATTTGATTAATGGTGTAGTACATATGTCTCGTTACCCACCATGCCGAGCGTTCTTTTAAATGCATAACGTACCTTTTTTTGGTCTGCCTTTCATCTGCATCTCAGAGTGCAAGCACAAAAGGTGAATTAAGGTTGAACATTTCCTTGCATAAGTAATATAGTTTAATGATTGAAAGACATAACTCAAGAACCACATTATTTTAATTCAGGTGCATAACACTATTCTTTATCAGCTTCATTCTATACTATATGCCTCCCCTCTTTTGGTTTTTGCGCGACAAACCCCCTTACCCCCTACGCCCGGCGAATCCTGTTTGTCCTTGTCAAACCCCGAAACCAAGGAAGACCCGACTAAGCGTATCAAAATCAACGAATTGAAGTAAGGGTTGACTTATGCCACCACGTATTATATATATAACATATATAAACATGACACCACACTTCATTTTTTTAACACTGAAAAACTACTACTAAAAATTACCAAAACAGTCTGAATGCTAAAATTTCAAACTTCTAAATCAC